GTCCCTCCCTACAACTCATGAATTAAGAATTCGCACAACGACAAGGTCTACTCGACGGGAATTAGCCGTGAATGAAATCAAACCTTTCACAGGAATCTTTCACAAAGACTATAATCAACTAATCAGAATGGTTCATTATTAGACCTAGACCATTTTGTATTTGATTCGCCAAATACATCATTATTGTATACTCGTTCCTATGTATGGCGCAACCCAATCCCAGTTTTTCCACTTTGTAATCCCATCAATCGAAATATCTAACTAATAATAAATTCACTCTTGACAGTGATCTATGTTGTAGATGTAAATCCTAGAGGGGAATGGGGTTGGTTGAACTTGAAAATTCATGCATTGAATGAGTAAACAATGGAATTGGATTCGGTTGGATGCGACTGAAGTACTAACTGCTAACTCCTAGTTCTTTTTCAATTCCCGGAGCCATTTGGTCTCGCTCGGGGAATTTTTTTTTGTTTGTCAAAAATTTGACCTCTTTCACTTGTTTATGATTATGAGAATCAATCCTACTCCTTCCGGTCCTGGGGTTTCTACACTTGAAGAAAAACAACCGGGGCGTATTGCTCAAATCATTGGTCCGGTATTGGATGTATCCTTTCCCCCCGGCAAGATGCCTAATATTTACACCGCTTTGGTAGTGAAGGGTCAAGATACTGCCGGCCAGCAAATTAATGTGACTTGTGAGGTACAGCAATTATTAGGAAATAATCGAGTGAGAGCTGTAGCTATGAGTGCTACAGATGGTCTGATGAGAGGAATGGATGTGATTGACACGGGAGCTCCTCTAAGTGTTCCAGTCGGTGGATCGACTCTCGGACGAATTTTCAACGTTCTTGGAGAACCTGTTGATAATTTAGGTCCTGTAGATATTCGAAAAACATCGCCTATTCATAGATCCGCGCCTGCTTTTATAGAATTAGATACAAAATTATCTATTTTTGAAACCGGGATTAAAGTCGTGGATCTTTTAGCGCCTTATCGTCGTGGGGGAAAAATAGGACTATTCGGTGGAGCTGGAGTGGGTAAAACAGTACTCATCATGGAATTGATCAACAACATTGCCAAAGCTCACGGGGGTGTATCCGTATTTGGCGGAGTAGGCGAACGTACTCGTGAAGGGAATGACCTTTACATGGAAATGAAAGAGTCTGGAGTGATTAATGAACAAAATATTGCAGAATCAAAAGTAGCTCTAGTCTATGGGCAGATGAATGAACCGCCGGGAGCTCGTATGAGGGTTGGTTTGACTGCCCTAACCATGGCGGAATATTTCCGGGATGTTAATAAACAAAACGTCCTTCTATTTATCGACAATATTTTCCGTTTTGTACAAGCAGGATCTGAAGTATCCGCCTTATTGGGCAGAATGCCTTCTGCTGTGGGTTATCAACCTACTCTTAGTACAGAAATGGGTTCTTTGCAAGAAAGAATTACTTCTACCAAAAAGGGATCCATAACTTCTATTCAAGCAGTTTATGTCCCTGCGGACGATTTAACCGACCCCGCCCCTGCTACGACATTTGCACATTTAGATGCGACTACCGTACTCTCCAGAGGACTCGCTGCCAAAGGGATCTATCCAGCAGTAGATCCTTTAGATTCCACGTCAACTATGCTACAACCTCGGATTGTTGGTCAGGAACATTACGAAACTGCGAAAAGAGTTAAGCAAACTTCACAACGTTATAAAGAACTTCAGGACATTATAGCTATCCTTGGGTTGGACGAATTGTCGGAAGAGGATCGTTTAACCGTAGCAAGAGCACGAAAAATGGAACGTTTCTTATCACAACCCTTCTTCGTAGCAGAAGTATTTACTGGTTCTCCAGGGAAATATGTTGGTCTAGCAGAAACAATTAAGGGGTTTCAACTGATCCTTTCCGGAGAATTAGATGGTCTTCCTGAGCAGGCCTTTTATTTGGTAGGTACCATCGATGAAGCTACCGCGAAGGCTATGAACTTAGAAGTGGAGAGCCAGAAATGACTTTTAATCTTTGTGTATTGACTCCTAATCAAATTGTTTGGGATGCAGAAGTGAAAGAAATCATTTTATCTACTAATAGTGGCCAAATTGGTGTATTACCAAATCACGCCCCTATTGCCACCGCTCTAGATATAGGTATATTGAGAATACGTCTTAACGACCAATGGGTAAAAATAGCTCTCATGGGTGGTTTCGCTAGAATAGGCAATAATGAGATCACCATTTTAGTAAATGATGCGGAAAAAGATAGTGACATTGATCCACAAGAAGCTCAGCAAACTCTTGAAATAACTGAAGCTAACTTGAGTAGAGCTGAAGGCAAGAGACAAACAATTGAGGCAAATTTAGCTGTCAAACGAGCTCGGACACGAATGGAGACTCTCGATGTTATTTCACCTCTCCTTGGGACACCCAAATAATCCCACATTTATCCCACGGATTTGGATTCTTCCAATTGAATCCCCGACAATGTAGGGGGAATCTGGGCCAACCCAAAAAGAACTAGAATCCGAGGATTGGGGGGAATAAATACAAAAGATGGTGGGTAGCAAAACTTATGCGATACCAGTGCCTCTGGTATCGAATAAGTTCTACCTACTATTGGATTTGAACCAATGACTCTCGCCGTATGAAAGCAATACTCTAACCACTGGGTTAAGTAGGTCATTTATCATCACAAAGAGAAACAGAAGGGACCCATCATATCGATGGATTGATTATAGACGAAATCTTATTTCTACGCAATACCAATCTTTGGCATGGCAGGAAACAGATCCGAAGCTATCATGTGGGATATTATATTCATCTTGACAAGAAATTCTTTACATACTAAAATAGGTATGTACAAGGGCTATAGCTCAGTTAGGTAGAGCACCTCGTTTACACGCGCGCCAATGTTTTTCAGGGGAGTCCATCATGCAATCAATAGAATTGATATTATGGAGAAATCTAGGTCTTCCTCTATGTATTCGAGGAAACAAGAGAACAATAGCTTGACTTTTGGTTCGGTCCGATTTGGGTATCAATTTTAGGCTACAAATGGACCCCACCGTTGATTTCATAATTGATAAGGTAAATACCCAGTCCATTCAATGCTAGGCATAATTGAGTCTAAGGACCTCAAACTAATATCTTTTCGTCCTATGAACTTTAAGGTGTATAAAGTTTCATATTTGACTCTTTGAGCGGAGCGATAGAGACTTCATTTCACTTAGGTTAATCTAGGCCGGAAGCAGACCTATGTCAAGGTAACTCTTCTTTGAAACACTTTGGATCGCTTTGGATCAGCATTCAAATAATGAATCAGAGCACGTGGAGCCATCTCGTTATCTTTCTGTCAAGAAAAAGTATGGCAAACTATCTGATAGTTATATCAGTTGATGAAAGAGCCCAATGCAACAAAAATGCACGTTGGGTCTTTGAAATAGTTCGAATCATTTCGATAATAAAAAGTTTGATCTGTTTTACCGAGAAAGTCTACGGTTCGAATCCGTATAGCCCTAATTTTGAATGAAAATAAATTTCAATAAAAAAAAAGACTCACAGAGGAGAGGACAGCCCAGCCGCCCTTTGCCTACTTTTTCTTTTTTTTGTTCGTTTAATTAACCCGAAGTTCCTCACACAGCCCTTTTTTGAAATATCGTGAACAATTTCTGTGGGGCGAGCCCGCCTATGATAGATCTATATTCATAGACGGAAGGCGCCCTATCTTTTGAGAGTTGCAGATTGCGTAACCGCGGGACGGGGGATAGCGAGAGTCTGGTGAGTCTACTCCGCCTCATGGTCATGGATCGCCAGTGCTTCTCTTTGAAAGATCCTCAGTTCCTCGATTAAGTGAGAAATTTCTTCCGTTTTTAAGTGGATCTTGCTCTCAAGCTCCGCTTGAAATCGTGACAATTCATCTGAGGAGAGTTGCTCCTTAGATGTTTCATACCTCTTAAGCAAGTCCTTTTGCCATTCTAGGCAAAGTGCCTGATTTTCGCTTAACCGGGCATATTTGTCATAGAGTTTCGCACTTAGTCTCATAGCTCGAATTTTCGACTCCTCCGTAGGAGCTGGACTTGACTCCTCCAGTTCCACGCTTCTAAAATTAGGTCCCGATTGAGTTTCTCTGTCAATCTTCTCTTTCAGTACAGCGGAATGACCCTTTGTGAGAACCATGCCGCGAGACCACCTAATAGTTGGGCGTTTTGCCCATTTTTCGTCCATTTTTCCAGTTCCTTCGTCAAGTATGAAACACTCGCGGTCGTTTTTGTCATCTTAGTTTGGGCCGGACTTATTAAAATGTAAGATTCCTTGGCACAGATTCGTCATTCTTTGATCCTCCTTTTGGATTTTGTATTAGTCATTCTCCTATTTGATTCTCCTTCTTTGTAGACTTCCGATACATACATAATTCCTAAGTTCGACCCTATTTGTACAAAAAGGAATCAAACCATAATACCCACAGAGGAGAGGACAGCCCAGCCTCTCTTTGCCTACTTTTTCAGTCTTTTTTTGTTCGTTTAATTAACCTGAAGTTTCTCACACAGCCCTTTTTTTGAAATATCGTGAACAATCTCGGTGGGTTGAGCACCCCGTTCGAGGAAATATAGAATAGAGGGAACATTTGAATAGGTTTGCTTCTGTTTCGGATCGTAAAAACCCACTTTCCCGAGATCTCGTCCTTCTCTTCGGGATTGAACATCAATTGCAACGATTCGATAGATGGCTCATTGGGATAGATAGAGATGAACAATGCCCCCCCCTAGAAACGTATAGGAGGTTTTATCCTCGTACGGCTCGAGAAAGAATGATTTGAATTGTATAGTTTATAGTTCCAAATTGATCTCTAATATTTTCAAATTCATTACATTCATTACTATGCTTTGATTCGTTTTTTCTTTCGTCCTGAAAAAGAAAAATCATCCGTACTCATAACTCAAGTTGTCTAATTCTCAAAGAGCTAAAAGGAAAATCCTTAGACGTAGCCATTTCATTTATTGAGCTGTCTCTCACCTATTTTGTTTGTCTCGTTTAGAATCCCTTTTGCAATGGTTGAGACAATTAAAAAATGGTGTTTTCTTGTTCCGGGATCCTTTATCTTTGCTTTGAATCATTGGGTTTAGACATTACTTCGATGATTTTTAATCGTTTCAAAATGGCAGCAACGTACCTTTTGCGATTTCTTTCTAGAGAAGAATCATACGAACGGTGGATTCCCGTGTGCTAGACTTATGATCGAAATCCAAATCGTTTTCTCAATTCCAACAAAATCTCCTTGAAACTTTTGTTGAATTCGGATGTTTTCGATTGATTTCTTTCTATATTGAAGATATACTTACGAAGTTTTTACCATTTATTGATTGACACTAACCCTAGACCCTTTTCCCTGAGAAATGAAAAACACTTTTCGTTCTGCTCGAGCTCCATGAGATACTATTTACAACCTAGCAAAAAAGGGTTGATCTAGTGGAACAGAACAAACTATGTCGAGCCAAGAAACATTTTTATTCCGATAAAAAATGGTGGATGTAAGGGTCCACACACGATCATGTCCTTCAAGTCGCACGTTGCTTTCTCCCACATCGTTTTAAACGAAGTTTTACCATAACATACCTCTTGTTTCAAACTCGTATGGAATTGATTCAATATGGAATCATGAATAGTCATTGGCTCATATAGGCCCATAGCCCTTGTATACTTTAGACTTTTTTATTTTATATGTATTTTATGTGTATAGGTACGCATTTCGATGAGACCACTAAAAAAAAAAAAGTGAAGCAGAAGATTCTAAAAACGAGTTTCGAATCGGACTGCTCTGGGACGGAAGGATTCGAACCCTCGAGTACCGGGACCAAAACCCGTTGCCTTACCGCTTGGCCACGCCCCATTTAGGCTTTTATTTCATACTAAGAAACAATAATATTGTTATTGGGTATTCGTCAATTTCCGCTCAAATCTCTATGAAATAGATTCGATTATTGCTAGGATTTAACACGTGTAGTTGTAGAATCCAACAGAATTTATTGATCATTACATATAATTCAATTAAGATAATGTATGAAAGTATTATTCCTTCTACTCTCGTTTGAGCAGGGAAGGCTTTTTGATTGGGTGATTCAAAGAAAAATAAACATTTTTGGTGTACCTTAATTACTTTATTTTTTTCCTTCTATCATATCACTCAATCAAAATACAATTAAAGAAGGAAATGTTTGTTATGCTGAATATCTTTAGTTTGATCTGTATCTGTCTTAATTCTGCCCTTCATTCAATTAGTTTTGTTTTCGCTAAATTGCCCGAGGCTTACGCTTTTTTGAATCCAATCGTAGATGTTATGCCAGTCATACCTGTTCTCTTTTTGCTCTTAGCCCTTGTTTGGCAAGCTGCTGTAAGTTTTCGATGATATTTTTACGACTGTCTTACCAACATTCCTAGTTTTTTAGGAGAAAAAAGATTCTAATAATTGATAAGCTACGACAAGTCTTATATTAGGAACCCTCGATTCACACATAGAAATTTTGGGATCGCCTATTCCTCATTTTTACCTTCTACTTCCAGTGGCCAAGGACCCTACTAGTATTAATTAGGGTCCCCTACAATTATAATATATATTGTATATAGAGAGAGCTGGGGCATGAAAGAGAATTTTGGTGAAAGAATCTTATTACAAATTACAAATGCATTTCTGAAAATGACCTTCTTTTGTAGAAAACACTTCATTTCTTGGTGTCAAACAAAATAGGATATGCGGTCTAAAAATGGATAATCTATTCTCCCTTTTTCCAAAAATGATCTTGGAGATTTTGTAATGCTTACTCTCAAACTCTTCGTTTACACAGTAGTGATATTCTTTGTTTCTCTCTTCATCTTTGGATTCCTATCTAATGATCCAGGACGTAATCCTGGGCGTGAAGAATAAAAATAAAAAAGGCGGTTTTTTTTCCTTGCTCAATTTCCCAATTTTGTTATGATTTTCGCTATTCTAGACAGTGAACTATGCTAAAATCAGAGAAAATAGTTCGGATTTTTTATTTTATTTTAAAAGGAAAATCTCAAGTCATCAGAGGAGACGGAAAGAGAGGGATTCGAACCCTCGGTACGAATAAGTCGTACAACAGATTAGCAATCCGCCGCTTTCGTCCACTCAGCCATCTCTCCCACTTGAAAAAGGAGAATTACCCTGGTATGATTATGCATTAAATCCAAAAAGTCTTTCTTTATTTTTTATTTAATGATTTCATTTAATCTTTCGTTTTGATTCTATACTTTCTATACTATAGAGACTCATTAGATCCTAATTTCGATAGAGATTTATTTGATTAGTAATTTCATTCGAATTCCATTTCAATACCGAGGATATTTCCCATAGAAAAAAAGGAAAGAAGCTTTCTTTCTTTCGTCTAAAAGATTTTTTGATACCCCGGCCTGGCTAGGTACTGACCAGGCCAGGCCATTTCTTTCTTGTTTTATTCCACTGAATCATAGATCCAGTGATTTATTAGATTTGAAAAAACTTG